ATTTGTTTTAAGAAAAAAAAAAAAAAGAAGTCTATTTTGTACTCTATCCCTTATTTTATCCTTACGAAATATCCGATGAAATAGAATCCTTAGAGGGGATATAATGAAATTTTTTGATTGGCTCTTTCCACAAAACAGATGAGGCCAAAAAACAATTAATAATTAAATTAATAATTAATAGTAATTATATCAAATATATATATATAATATACTAAACGAAAAAAGAGAATTAATAAACTAAATAAATAGCGCCTTCTTTTATTCGAAACGCCTCGTGATCTTCAACCAATTATGTGCTTCAATATAATTACCAGGAGTAAGCGCTATAGCCTGTTTCCAATACTCAGCGGCTTGATCAAACCAAGCCTCCGCAATTTCAGAATCTCCCTGGCGAATGGCCTGTTCTCCCCGGGCGGAATAGGTGGATTAATCCCTTTCCTTAGAACCGTACTTGAGAGTTTCCTACCTCATACGGCTCATCAATTCTTTTAGTGTCCCGTTATGATATCTAACGAATGGGATTTCTCATGGATCTATCCCATTTTTCGGGTTAACCAAAGAGATTCATTACATGAGTTTTAAACTGAAATTTGGATTAATAATCCGTTTTCTTTCGTTTTATCTTTTTTCCCACCTTCAATTCCCCCTATCTTTAGAATTTTCTGAAAGGTAACTATCTTGGTTTCCTATAGAAATTTATATAGAATCTTTGAAAAAGACTTTCCCTCCTAAGAAAGAAAAGACTTACTATCTTTGGGATCTGATCCTACACCGCTGCTCAAGACTTTAGGGGATCGACTCTATTACATAAGTGGAGTCCTAATTTTTATCTCACATCATGAGATAAGTATATCTACCATCATGACATAAGTACGCAGTTATTATTGTAGCGGCCCCAAACCTTGCTAATTGATCTTTACGGTGCTTCCTCTACCAATTCGATTCTTTTTTTTATCCATAGAAAAAGTAGCTAGGTATATATATTTCTTCATATTTCAACTTTTATGAAGTTTCTTTCTTTGCTACAGCTGATAAAAATCGTTGTTTTAGACGATGCATATGTAGAAAGCCTTTTTTTGTTTTTTTTACTTCTATAGTGAAGATAGTCGCACGTAATGACAGATCACGGCCATATTATTAAAAGCTTGTGGTAAGAATGGATTTCGTTCTAGTGCTCGAAAATAATATTCCAAAGCTTTCGTATGTTCTCCATTACTTGTATAAATAAGACCTATATTATAGAGTATATAACTCCGATCATAGGGATCGATTTCTAGTCGCATAGCTTCATAATAATTCTGTAAAGCTTCTGCATAATTTCCTTCGGATTGAGCTGACATCCGTTACGGTCGCCATTCAATTAAAAGAATCTCCGTTCCAGAACCGTACGCGAGATTTTCATCTCATACGGCTCCTCCCTTATGTGCATAAGGAGAATAATACATGAAATCAAAAAAAGATGAAAATATTCTCATTATGGACTGAGCAGGGCTAGTGTTTTTACAAGAAATCTCTAGCCAACCTTTCTGCAAGAGAGCTGTTCTTAACATCAAGCGTGTTGGGACTAGATAGAAATGAGAACTCGAACAATTTCTTTGTTTTCAACGCTTCCTAATTTCCAGGAATTAGTCACTTCAACAACCTTCGATGGTTATATTGGTATCCAAAGTACGAACGAGATGGATATTTGTTGTCTCAACCATTCTTTTAGTCCCGGGCCCAATAAGGAAAGGGGTAATTTCGAACAAGGTTTTCGTGTTGTTGATTACTAGGTGTAGTGCTTCTTCCCTTATGCTGTCCATTGGTACTAGTGGAGTAGGATTGCCCCATAATACAGAACCTCTAGGTGTAACCTTTCGCTCAATACTAGAATCAAAAATTGAAACATAGCATCTGAGGTTGCATTAATCGAGGATACACGACAGAAGGAATTGTTCTATTTTCAAACTTCACCTTCAACAGGCGTAGATTTCTTTCAAAAATTTTCCCGGATCGTGTGTCTTTCTCGTAAGACCGAGAGATATGAAAAAAAAAAGAATCAAATCACACCATCTCTGTAATAGGTAAATGCCTCCTTTTCTCCTGAGGTTGTCGGAATTATTTGCAATAAGATATTGGCTACAATTGAAAAGGTCTTATCGATAAAATTTCCATTTATCCGCGATCTAGGCATAGCTAGCAATCCATTTTATAATTCTTCTCATTCCCTTCTCGTGAGAAAATGATCCCACAAAGAAAAGACTTATACAGTACGAAATAACATAAAAACGGGTTGATTGAAAAAAAAAAGATTATGGGCCTTCTATTCCAATTGTTTCTTTTTGCCAGGAATCAATAAGAAATAGTTTCAACCTAATTTGATGTAGTAGTATACCAACGAGTGGAACTATTCCAATTTCATTGAAGTTACAGATTCGAGTAACTCGATAAATTTTGATTGAATTATGATACAAAGAAGAAAAAGATCAAATAATAATTCTATTATGAAAATAGAATAACC